CCTCCTATTCAACTACTTCGACCATTTCCGAACACCTCATAGTATTTTCGGGGCGTCCAAAGAGTCGATCATTTCTGCATGATTTTTTTTTCTCGTGCACTACCCCTTCCAATGGGTTTCGAAGATAAAAATCCTTTATTGGCATTGGCCCATAAATTGACCATCCAGGTAAATCCATGAATTAAGTTTGATTATTCCTTCTTATTATTATTAAGCATCTGAATCATGAATTGTCTTCTGATGACTCATGAAGCGGATAGATTCTTTTTTTGAAAGAACTGTAAACGGAAAATGAAATCCCCTCGCCCACTACCGGTTGATCTTCAGACCTGCCCCCCCTTTCTTCCATCAACTAAATGGATTCTTAGATCTTCTTCATGAGATCAAGAAAAAAACTCTTTTTAGATTCTAATTTTTATGTATACTAATACTAAATTACTAATATTTTTCTATTTCTCTGTTAGAAAAGAGAGAGTTTCTTTTTTTTTACTTCAATACTCAATACAATAACAATATTCAATAAAAAAAATAGGAGACCGGAAATGAGAGTATTTATCTCGCATCCATTCTTCATATGATTGTCGGAACAAATTGGATACAACGAAATGGAAATTTTTGGTACATCAAGTCGCGATCTGATAGCTATAAATCTAAAGATAGAAATATTATATAGTATATAGTATAGATATATAATATAATAACAAGACGTTGGTCTCTAATAATAAATAAATTAATATTTATCCTGTAATCAAAGAAAGATAGTGAAAAATTTTCTTATCTTGTGACTTAGATTCTTATCTTGTGACTTAGAATAAAAGGTTCTCTGTGGAAGAACGAAATGCCAAGTTATTCCTATAGAACATCTAGGACCAAGACGATTGAATTGGAAATATCGACAAATTCTTGCGGAGTCCAAAGAAAAAAAGGGGGGTCAACTTGTTGCAATTTTATCTCTATTGAATTTGAATATCAGAATAGCGGATATAGTCATGATTCAATGGGTCAGGTCCACTTATTTTTCTTTTATTGATTTCTAATCTTTACAATGGATTTCATTGGCCTAATTGAAAATAGGAATAGTTGGTGATTCAACAGATGACTTATCATTATTCGTGCTAACTATAACTAATATATATACTATAACTCATAACTCATTAGATTATTATTAGATGATGATAATAATATTATACAGTTGTTTTTTATTACTATTAATTTAATTAATTAAAAATTAAATAAAATCAATTTAATAATAATTAATAATTTAATAATATTGCTATTCTTCATATGAATACTACGACTGAAAAAAATACAAAGTCCCCTATCGGATCTGAACCGAGGGCTTACGCCTTACCATGGGATTACTCTACCACTGAGTTAAAAGGAAAGGGCTTGGTTCATTGAATTCCTGAACGGGTCACTGTACTATGTAAGTAAAATCTTCTTATCTTCTTTCTTCTTATAATTATATTTATTTATTATAATATAATTTATTTATTATTATTATTTATATATATAAGATAAGAAGATATATATACCTACTTCNNTTATATTATTTATAAGAATATAAGAATTTAATTTAATAAGATTTAATTAATAATATAATATATTTAATAATTATATATATAAGTATTAAGTATAAGATAATATATAAGAAGCCCGTCTACACATATCCAGAAGCCCCTCGACAAAAGATCCATTTATATATAATAATTGCATTGTAGCGGGTATAGTTTAGTGGTAAAAGTGTGATTCGTTCTATTAACCCCCTTAATAGTTAAGGGGTCTTTCGGTTTCATTCATATTCCGATCAAAAACTTTATTTCATTAAAAGGATTAAATCCTTTACCTTTCAATGACACATTCAAGGAAAAATATAAATTTTCGGCATTTTTATCCAAAAGTAAATTAAAAAATAAAAACTTGGATTATGAAATTGTGAAACAAAATTTTAAAATTGGATCCATACTTCCAATTGAATGAGTATGAATAAAGAATCCATGGATGAAGATAGACAAGTAGATTTCTAATTTCTAATCGTAACTAAATCTTCAATTTTTGTTTTGATTTGTATCGAATAAATTGAAGCAAAATAGCTATTAAATAATGTCTTTAGTTTACTAGAGACATCGACATATTATTTTAGCTCGGTGGAAATAAAATACTTTTCCTTAGGACCCTCTCAAATAGAAATAGAGAACGAAGTAACTAGAAAGGTTGTTAGAATCGCCTTCTTCTAGAGGGATCATCTAGAAAGCGAGTCGTTTTGAATTGGATTGGATATATTCAAACAAAAAGCTGACATAGATGTTATGGGTATCATTTTTTGTAAGATGGGTATCATTTTTTTGTAAGTTGGTTCACATCTTAAATCTAGCAATATATCCATTTTCCATAAAGGAGCCGAATGAAACCAAAGTTTCATGTTCGGTTTTGAATTAGAGACGTTAAAAATGATGAATCGACGTCGACTATAACCCCTAGCCTTCCAAGCTAACGATGC